ACAGCCCTTCCTATCTGATAGAAAAGGATCCCATGATCCTGAACCGATATTACCTGGGATCGCAAATCCCAAGTTTGTCTATGAAGAGCTGATCTAATTGTATTAGTTTCTATAATTGATTTCTTCTGTGTAATACTAATGGATAGGGCCTCATTGATAAGTGCTGCAAGATCTCGTGCATTGGAACCCATGGTTATGGACCCGAATCCGTTAGTATGGAACATTTTCTTTTCCAAGTGAAACCCTTTAGTATATGAAAGAATGAAAAAGTGCTTTCGTTGTTGTTGAATAAGAAGCCTTCGTATCTTAATGCATGTATTTAATTTATTCGGAGCTATTAGAGCGGGATCCACTTTTTGGGGAATATGAGTCGAACCAATAACAAGAATATTTCTAGTGGAATATCTTTCACAATCTCTGGAGAGATAGTTCTGTAATAGACCGAAGGATCTGTAATTCACATACAGATCATGAATGTTTGGAATCCATATTATGCAAGGAGACATTGCTCTTGCTAATGCGAATCGAAAGGTGATATCGATATAAAATCCGTATATACTCGGCGGCATATCCATAGTTAGCACATTCGTCATATCTAGCAGCTCCGTATCAAGATCAAGGTCATCATCAATATCGTCACTATCATCAATATCGATATCGTCACGATAATCACTATCGTCACTATCACTATCATCAATAAAAAAACCTTCAGGCTTGTAATACGAATACGGAAAGTTGTTCGGAAATATCGTAATGAAAGGAACATGGGAGTTTGTCGCTAGGTATTTGACCAAATAGGATCGTCCAGTTCCTATAGAACCTATCACTAAAATACCCCTAGAAGGGGATAGGGCTAAACGGAGCGAGAAGGGTTTTCCATGAGATGGGAAATGAAAACTATTAGCCCCACACGGGGTTTGTGAATAAGTGATTGTCTGATAATGAGCAAGGAATATCCGTCTTTCTGCTAAACAGGATCTATTGAACTCATAATTCATTAGATACTTTTTATGAATGTCAACTAAGTATCGTAAGTAAATTGATCCCGGTTGTTCAATCATTTGATAACCAGAGTCATTCTTTGATAAATGATCACTATGAGTCAGACTCAATAGAATTTGATCAATCCTTTTTTCTTTTTCGGTCGTTAAGGTGGAGAACTGAACCAAGAATTCTCTTTCTTCATCATCAACCAAATCACTGTTCGCGACCCAGGATTCTATTTTCTCATCAATCCAATCACCGTTCACCCCTTTTCTTTTTCTTATCAATGAATAGATCTCTTTACTTGTACGACTTAGATGTCTCGTATTTCTCGAAAAAGCGATTCGATTGATGGGATTTTGTATGATACTTCTGAGATCGATGAGATTGATATTCAAATATTTCTTCTTAGAACGTATTGATTTGACCCCATAAGCGGAACCACCAACCAATAGCATGTTGCCACCAGAAGCAGAAACCCGTATTTCTTCCAGAAAATCTCCTAATTGTTCCAGAGCAACTAGAAAGAGATTCTTTAACCAGAAAGAATTCAGTTCAGATTCAGATGTAGGATACCTATCCAAAAGTTTTCGCAACTCAATCATGTATGATGGAATCATCAAAGATTTGATCTTTTCTAACTCTGTCTGTAACTCACTAGAGGCTCGGGAAACAAAGAGAAGATGTATGCGAACGAGATATCCAGCAACAAGAAGAAGGAAAAGGATTGAATAGAGGAACTCCCGAGCATTTGTTAATCTCAGATGTGTCCATATCAATGGAACGGGTGACTCATTATTTCGATGAATCGTTTCTTCGGACAGAAGGAGATTCTGGAAACACTTACTCGAAATCTCACTTATCAGACTCGAAATCTTACTTTTCAGAGTCAGAGTCCATTGTGGAAGAATCTTCTGAGGAATTGGCCATGATATATCTGATACATGCATAATATCTCTCAAAACGGATACAAATTTGTGCCTGCTACTTAGTATCCTTAGTATCGGCAATGGTTCTGAAAAAATCTCTAAAAGGGTGGTGAAATTTAGATATTTCCACCCTGTCGAAGTAAGGAACCATGGCATATATGTTTGGAAGAGATTCCATTTTGAGAGATTGAAAAGAGCACTATCTCGTTGAAAGGTTCTATACATCTGCCCTTTCTCAACGCATTTCTTTAGAGAAAGACTCCGTTTTTTTTTCCTCTTTCCAGATGGGAAATCCTTCTCAGAACATGGAGTGTGAATCAAATCCATGTTTGAATTGAAACTGAGATACTCATGCAAGTTCTTCCCTTCTGAATCAGATAGATTCATATCTGAAAGAGGCTGACAATAAGTTCTTTCAAAATTAACTATTTGTTCCTCTGTTAGAGGTGTTGTATAAATGTCTGCGATCGAGTAAATAGCTCTACGAACGAATGGCTCGGATCGAATTGGAAAATGGAAAAATTTGTACAAGTTATACCTTTCGTCACCACTTTGTGTAAAATCGTTAGGTATAAATATGTCAGATACCTGTGACTCGATTGACAAAATAGTCTCTCTCTCCCCAAAAATATGTTTTTTTTTACCGACGCACGAAGAAAATATTTTGTTGCGAATGAACAAGATAGTGAGGAATTGTCCATATGTAGGATCATAATTATTGATACGGGTCTTTTCCACATAAAAAGGGAATCCTTTGTTACAATAGAACCAGAAGCGATTTGGATCATTCAAGAATCGAAGTGGATTTGCTTTATAAAAAGAAGATATCAATGAACTTCTATGAAATGGTTTCACGGGATTCAGCCAATTGTCTCGATCATGGAATATCATTGATAAATAGGAATCCGTGTTATCAAAGGATTTCCTGCGATTATTTCTAGTATGGAATGAGTCAATCACCCACTTTGGTATCTTTTTGAAGCAAAATGGTAATCTTGTTCCTCCATTGATCAAGGATTTCGGTCTTTTGGAAGTATCATGATCATCCAATAAGAAGGGTTTCAATTTATTCAAATGAACGATTTGAACACCTATTGATTCTAACAACTGATTGCGGAGTTGATCATTCGGACCTTTCAATTCATAGATGTGGATCTCGGACCTATGAATGGGGGTATTCCCGATACTCACAAAGAAAAGGGGAAGTGACTTGGACAAAAAGAGAAGTGACTTGGACAAAAAGAAACGAAGTGACTTGGACAAAAAGAAACGAAGTGACTTAGACAAATCTTGTTTGTCTATAACCTCGGACCAATCAATCGAATATTGATTAATACGTAACCGATCGAACACTACTTGAAAATGGTTCTTCTGTTCAGAAAGGAAATGTTCCTGGAAATTCTTGCTCCCATTGGACCATTTGTATCTATATACATCAGGATCCCGATTCATGGATCTCCCGGTTCGAGAAATAAGAGGATCAAACCATTTCTTCTGACTCTTTTTCAAATTCGATAAATGTTGGTTGATCGTATATTTCATTATAGTTATATGATTCAGAGTATCATTTCCTATTTGATCCCTTTGAATTCCATATTCGAAGTTGTGATCGGATCTATTCATTAAAAAGAATCGATTAGATACATTTCTTATGTACCCATAGATTTGAATCAGATTTCGGATCAATCTATATTGATTGACTGCCTCCATTATGTTGTTGCTAGCAAATACCGCTGTTTTTCGTTTTGGATCTTCCAAATCATTCCCGCAGTAGATCCGGGCCGATTTTTTTCTGATCCTTCGATAAAAAGATTCATTCTCTTCATAAAAAAGAGGAGGTAGAACCAATAAAGATTTCTTTTTCGATTCATCTCTGGAGTTGAATACCTGATTCAAGAATTTTTTTTGATCCAACCCGTAGGAATCAATAGAAAAGGCAAATCTCCTATGATACACCAGATCCGGCTCGGTTATTGATAGAGTGAATAGATCTGCCATTTCTTGAAATCTCTCTTCTGATTCAAAATCGTGGTGTAACGTGTATCCCCTTTTGTTCCGGTCATGGAATAGATGAAATAAATCAAAAAATGGATTTTTGTTCAAGAATGAAATAGGATGAATTGAGACGGTATTTTGTAAATACGTAATTATCTTGAATATATCAACCATTTCCTTATTTTCCGCTCGCCTGGAAGGGACAAAAGAAACATCTTGTTTTTTCTTCAAAAATTTCTGATCTCTGGTGGACCTCTCAATAGGATTCGAACCCAGATGAAGTTCTGACCATCTGTCAGAGAAAAAAGAACGAATTGATCTTGTAGGATTCCCAAGAAATTCTTCGATTTCTTCCGGAAGCAGATGATTATTCATCTGCTTCTCACGTTCCGTGAATAGCCGGGACATTGAGGAAGATCCAAAAAGGCATTTCGGGAATTGATCTGATTCTATCTCTGTTCGTTCCGTTTGAAGAAAGGAAGGATCCCAAAGAATCGATCTTTCTTTTAGTTGCTGAATCTCTGTTTGATCGATCAATGTGGGATATTCTGAATCCTCATTTCTAATGGAATCGAAATGATCTATGGATTGATCAGAAGATCCTTTCAATTGGCTAGAATCCCTTACTTGAACGAAAATAGATCTTGATCTTGTGGAATCATATTGAATATTTGACAATACATTCCGTACCTTGCTAAAAAACCGATCCAACCACACATTGTCTAACCAAATCAAATTCTCTCTCGATACGTTCCTCAAAAAATCCGATTCGTGCTCATTCTTCCCCCAACTAACGAAGAGATCTTGGCGGAATTGCCACATATGAAATTGAGCACAATTTTGCAAAGAAATACCCCACTTGTTTCTCGAGAAGAGATGGGAAACATGCTCAATATCATTTGATTGAATAGTTGCCTCAGCTCCTTGTTGTTTGAAGAAACCCTCCCCTTCAATTGGTCTTTTTTCACGAAAAGCAGACATGAGATAAGAAATCAAGTCTTTCCCTAAGATTTCGAATAGCTGTCCCGAATTCAAGTTGATTATGTTTCGCTTCTTCCTCGAAGAAAGACAATCAAACAATTCCCAATCATG